GCCAGCGTAGCTTATAAAAAGTATAACACTGAAGCTGTTAAGATGGGCCCTAATAAGACCCCGCAAGCACACAGGTATGGTCCCAGCCTTTGTGTCAGCTCTGACTAAATTTACACATGCAAGTATCCGCACCCCCGTGAGAATGCCCCCAACGCCCCACCGGTTTAGAGGAGCAGGTATCAGGCACGCAATGCAGCCCAAGACACCTTGCTAAGCCACACCCACAAGGGTATTCAGCAGTGATTAACATTAAATATAAGCGCAAGCTTGACTTAGTTACAGTCAAAAGGGTCGGTTAAACTCGTGCCAGCCACCGCGGTTATACGAGAGACCCAAGTTGACACCCTCGGCGTAAAGAGTGATTATAGGTCGCCAACAAACTAAAGCCAAAACTTCTCAAAGCCGTCATACGCTTATCGAGAACCGTAGGCCCACTTACGAAAGTAGCTTTAAACCAACCGTACCTAGACCCCACGACAGCCAGGAAACAAACTGGGATTAGATACCCCACTATGCCCGGTCATAAACCTTGATAATAAAATACAAATATTATCCGCCAGGGAACTACAAGCGCATTGCTTAAAACCCAACGGACTTGGCGGTGCCCCACACCCACCTAGAGGAGCCTGTTCTATAACTGACAATCCCCGTTAAACCTCACCACTTCTAGCCCTACCAGTCTATATACCACCGTCGTAAGCTCACCCTGTGAAGGAAACAACAGTAAGCAAGATGGGCACAGCCCAAAACGTCAGGTCGAGGTGTAGCACATGAAGTGGGAAGAAATGGGCTACATTTTCTGAAACAGAATATACGAATATCACCATGAAACCTGGTGCTCGAAGGAGGATTTAGCAGTAAAAAGAAAACAGAGCGTTCTTTTGAAACCGGCCCTGGGGCGCGCACACACCGCCCGTCACTCTCCACCATCTTCCCTTAAGAAGAATAACATTTACCAAACATAAATAATATACAAATAATACAAACAGTGGAGACAAGTCGTAACACGGTAAGTGTACCGGAAGGTGCACTTGGAACAACCAGAGCGTAGCTAAGAAGCCAAGCACCTCACTTACACTGAGAAGACACCCGTGCAACTCGGGTCGCACTGAGCTAGAGAGCTAGCCGTTTCACCACCCATAAACATAAAGCAATAACCCAAAATATTATATAAATTAACCATTAAAACATTTTTCCACCCTAGTATATGAGATAGAAAAGGATAACAGCGCTATAGAAAAAGTACCGCAAGGGAAAGCTGAAAAAGAAATGAAATAAACCGCCAAAGCACAAAAAAGCAGAGATTAACTCTCGTACCTTTTGCATCATGATTTAGCCAGAACCGCCAGGCAAAGAGACCCTTAAGTCTGAGCCCCCGAAACTAAACGAGCTACTTCGAGACAGCATATTTAGAGCCAACCCGTCTCTGTGGCAAAAGAGTGGGAAGATCTCCAAGTAGAGGTGACAAACCTAACGAGTTTAGTGATAGCTGGTTGCTTAAGAAATGAATACTAGTTCAGCCTTGTGAGACACTTACCTCAAACCATAAAACTGTAAGAACCTAAGACGCACACAAGAGTTAGCTAAAGGGGGTACAGCCCCTTTAAAAAAGAACACAACCTTAATAATTGGACAAGGATCATAATTTATAAAGCACTTGACCACGGTGGGCCTAAGAGCAGCCATCCGAAAAGAAAGCGTTGAAGCTCAAGCAAACAACAAGCTTATTATCCCGATAAATATATCCAACCCCACTATTAATATTAAGCCCCCCTATGATTTCATAGGAGAGATAATGCTAAAATTAGTAACAAGAAAGCACGACTTTCTCCCGGCACACGTGTTAGTCAGATCGGACCACCCACTGACATATAAAGAACTCAACAAAAGAGAGTATTGTATTCTAAAAAATAACCAAGAAAACTACACAAATAACATCGTAAACCCAACACAGGAGTGCCATAACAGGGATAGACAAAATGAAGAAAGAAGGAACTCGGCAATCCACGGCCCCGCCTGTTTACCAAAAACATGGCCTCTCGCAATAACACAAATGAGAGGTCCAACCTGCCCAGTGACCAAGAGTTAAACGGCCGCGGTATCTTAACCGTGCTAAGGTAGCGTAATCACTTGTCTTTTAAATGAAGACCTGTATGAAAGGCATTACGAGGGCCCAACTGTCTCCTACTTCATGTCAGTGAAATTGATCTGTCCGTGCAGAAGCGGACATATTTACATAAGACGAGAAGACCCTGTGGAGCTTAAGATACTAAATTAACCGCGCCTAGGAACTAACCAGCCCAAGGGCCCAAACACCAAACAAGCATAGCGACCATAATTAAACTTATCTTCGGTTGGGGCGACCATGGAGGATAAAAAAGCCTCCAAGAAGAAGCAGGGGATCAGTCACACAATCCCTAAGAACCAAGAGCCACACCTCTAAGCAACAGAAAATTCTGACTAATAATGACCCAGGCCCAGCCTGATTAACGAACCAAGTTACCCCAGGGATAACAGCGCAATCCTTTCCAAGAGCCCATATCGCCGAAAGGGTTTACGACCTCGATGTTGGATCAGGACATCCTGGTGGCGAAAATTTTACCAAGGGTTCGTTTGTTCAACGATTAAAGTCCTACGTGATCTGAGTTCAGACCGGAGCAATCCAGGTCGGTTTCTATCTATGAACTTTCCCTTCCTAGTACGAAAGGGCCGGAAGGCGAGGAGCCAATGCCAAAAGCAAGCCCCACTCCTACACAATGAACACAACTAAAACAAAAAAGGAGAATATAAACTTAAGCCCAAGATAAGGGCTAAGTTGAGATGGCAGAGCCTGGTAATTGCAAAAGACCTAAGCCCTTTCCCCCAGAGGTTCAACTCCTCTTCTCAACTCTTATACAAATGGACACAATCATCCTCATTATCACCCCACTCACTTACATCGTTCCCGTATTATTAGCAGTAGCCTTCCTAACACTATTAGAACGAAAAGTATTAGGCTACATGCAACTCCGAAAAGGACCCAACATTGTAGGCCCATGAGGCCTCCTCCAACCAATCGCAGATGGCGTAAAACTATTTATTAAAGAACCAGTACGACCATACGCCTCCACCCCACTGCTATTCCTAGCCACTCCTACCCTGGCTTTAACACTAGCCCTCACACTATGAGCACCAATGCCAATTCCCCACCCAGTAACAGACCTAAACTTAGGAATCCTGTTCATCCTCGCATTATCAAGCCTAGCTGTATACTCAATCCTAGGTTCAGGCTGAGCCTCAAACTCAAAATACGCCCTCATCGGCGCCCTACGTGCCGTAGCCCAAACAATTTCATACGAAGTAAGCTTAGGCCTGATTTTACTCTCCACCATTATACTATCAGGTGGTTTTACACTCCACACCTTCAGCGTAACTCAAGAATCAATCTGACTACTAGCCCCAAGCTGACCCCTAGCAGCAATATGATACATCTCAACATTGGCAGAAACAAACCGAGCCCCATTCGACCTAACCGAAGGTGAGTCAGAGCTAGTATCCGGATTCAACGTAGAATACGCAGGAGGACCATTCGCCCTTTTTTTCCTAGCAGAATATGCAAACATCCTCCTAATAAATACCCTCTCCACAATCCTATTCTTAGGAGCTACCTACAACCCCCTCCTTCCCGAACTTACAGCAATCAATATAATAACAAAAGCCGCCATCCTATCAGTCCTATTCCTATGAATCCGCGCATCCTACCCACGATTCCGATACGACCAACTTATACACTTAGTATGAAAAAGTTTCCTCCCAATAACACTAGCCCTAGTACTTTGACACACCTCCCTCCCCCTATCCATAGCAGGCATCCCCCCACAAACCTAACCGGAAACGTGCCTGAAAGTTAAGGGCCACTTTGATAGAGTGAATTATAGAGGTTCAAGTCCACTCGTTTCCTTAGAAAGAAGGGGCTCGAACCCTTACCAAAGAGATCAAAACTCTTCGTGCTTCCAATACACCACTTCCTAGTAAAGTCAGCTAAACAAGCTTTCGGGCCCATACCCCGAGAATGTGGGTTAAACCCCCTCCTTTACTAATGAACCCTCACGTACTCACCATCCTAATTTCAAGCTTAGGACTAGGGACAACCATTACATTTGCCAGCTCACACTGACTGCTAGCTTGAATAGGCCTAGAAATTAACACAATAGCTATCCTTCCACTCATAGCCAAACAGCACCACCCACGAGCAATTGAAGCTGCCACTAAATATTTCCTCACACAAGCCACCGCAGCAGCAATAATCCTATTCGCCAGCACAATAGAAGCCTGAGCATCAGGAGAATGAAATATTCAACAAATCTCAAACCAAACAGCCATAACGCTCCTTACACTAGCTCTCGCCCTAAAAATTGGACTAGCCCCCCTACACTTCTGAATACCAGAAGTTCTTCAAGGATTAGACCTTACAACCGGACTCATCCTTTCAACATGACAAAAACTAGCCCCATTCGCTATTATATACCAAATTTCACCAAACATAAACCACACCCTACTAGTACTAATAGGCTTAACATCCACGCTAATCGGTGGTTGAGGAGGCCTTAACCAAACCCAAGCACGAAAAATTATAGCCTACTCATCAATTGCCCACCTAGGCTGAATGATCACAGTATTACAATTTATACCAAACCTAACAGTACTTAACCTTACAATTTATATTATAATAACATCAGCCATCTTCCTCACCCTAAAAAACATCTCTGCCACAAAAATTAATACAATAGCAACAACCTGATCAAAAACACCAGCCCTTACTACAACAACAATACTCTGCCTCCTATCCCTAGGAGGCCTCCCACCACTCTCAGGATTTATGCCCAAATGGCTTATCCTCCAAGAACTCACTAAACAAAACCTACCGCTACTCGCCACACTTATAGCAATAAGTGCTCTCCTAAGCCTCTTTTTCTACCTACGATTATGTTACGCAATAGCCCTAACAATCTCACCAAATACCAACAATCCAACCACACCCTGACGATTCAAAACAACCCAAACCACAATACTATTAACCTCCACCACAACTCTCTCCCTTCTTCTACTACCAATTACCCCAGCCATCATAGCACTTACAACCTAGAGACTTAGGATAATAAGACCAAAAGCCTTCAAAGCTTTAAGCAGGAGTTAAACTCTCCTAGTCCCTGATAAGACTTGCAGGACTTTAGCCCACATCTTCTAAATGCAACTCAGACACTTTAATTAAGCTAAAGCCTTACTAGATGAGAAGGCTTCGAACCTACAAACTCTTAGTTAACAGCTAAGCGCTAAAACCAACTAGCTTTCATCTACCTTCCTCCCGCCGCGGCGGGAAAAGGCGGGAGGAAGCCCCGGCAGGCAACTAGCCTACATTTTCAGGTTTGCAATCTGACGTGTTTACACTACGAGGCTGATAAAAAGAGGATTTTAACCTCTATACATGGAGCTACAATCCACCGCTTAAACATTCAGCCATTTTACCCGTGGCAATCACCCGCTGACTATTTTCTACCAACCACAAAGACATCGGAACCTTATACCTTGTATTTGGGGCCTGAGCAGGCATAGTAGGCACAGCCCTAAGCCTGTTAATCCGAGCAGAACTAAGCCAACCCGGCTCACTACTTGGTGACGACCAAATCTATAATGTTATCGTTACAGCACACGCATTCGTAATAATCTTCTTCATGGTAATGCCTATTATAATTGGAGGCTTTGGAAACTGGCTAATCCCCTTAATAATTGGAGCCCCAGATATAGCATTCCCCCGAATAAACAATATAAGCTTTTGACTCCTGCCCCCTTCATTCCTACTACTCCTGGCCTCGTCCGGAGTAGAAGCCGGTGCCGGGACCGGATGAACAGTATACCCACCTCTAGCAGGAAACTTAGCACACGCCGGTGCCTCTGTAGACCTTACAATTTTTTCACTCCATCTTGCTGGCGTCTCATCAATTCTAGGAGCCATTAACTTTATTACAACAGTATTTAATATAAAACCCCCTGCCGTCTCACAATACCAAACACCACTATTCATCTGGGCTGTAATGATCACTGCAGTTTTACTCTTACTATCTCTTCCAGTTCTAGCTGCCGGTATTACAATACTACTCACAGACCGCAACCTTAACACAACATTCTTTGACCCGGCAGGCGGAGGAGACCCAATTCTTTACCAACATCTATTTTGATTCTTTGGCCACCCAGAAGTATACATCTTAATTCTCCCAGGTTTCGGTATAATTTCTCACATTGTCGCCTACTATTCTGGTAAGAAAGAACCATTCGGCTACATAGGCATGGTCTGAGCTATAATGGCCATCGGGCTGCTAGGCTTTATTGTATGAGCCCACCATATATTTACAGTAGGAATAGATGTTGACACCCGAGCCTATTTTACATCTGCAACAATAATTATCGCAATCCCAACCGGCGTAAAAGTATTCAGCTGACTAGCTACACTATACGGCGGGTCAATCAAATGAGAAGCACCATTCTTATGAGCCCTAGGGTTCATCTTCCTATTTACAGTAGGAGGCCTAACAGGAATCGTACTAGCCAACTCATCCCTAGACATTATCCTGCATGACACCTATTACGTTGTTGCCCACTTCCACTATGTCTTATCAATAGGCGCCGTATTTGCAATTATAGGAGGATTCGTACACTGATTCCCTCTCTTCTCAGGCTACACCCTTCACGGGACATGAACCAAAATTCACTTTATAGTAATATTTATTGGAGTCAACCTGACTTTCTTCCCTCAACACTTCCTAGGATTAGCAGGTATGCCTCGCCGATACTCCGACTACCCAGACGCTTATACACTATGAAACACAATCTCCTCAGTAGGATCATTAATTTCACTCGTAGCAGTAATCATATTCCTATTTATTCTTTGAGAAGCATTTGCAGCTAAACGAGAAGTCCTATCCATCGAAATAACCTCCACAAATGCTGAATGACTTCACGGCTGCCCTCCCCCATATCACACATTTGAAGAACCAGCCTTCGTCCAGGCAAAACTGGTGTCGAGAAAGGAGGGAATTGAACCCCCGTATGCTAGTTTCAAGCCAGCCGCATAAACCATTCTGCCACTTTCTTTTATAAGGTGCTAGTAAAATTGACATTACATTGCCTTGTCAAGGCAAAATTGTGGGTTAAAGCCCCACGTATCTTAACATCATGGCCCACCCAGCACAAGTAGGACTCCAAGACGCAGCATCTCCAGTAATGGAAGAACTTATCCACTTCCACGATCACACATTAATAGTAATTTTTTTAATTAGCAACTTCGTATTATATATCATTGTAGCAGTAGTTTCAACTAAACTAACAAACAAACATGCACATGATGCCCAAGAAATCGAAATTGTATGAACAGTATTACCAGCAGTTATCCTGATCTTAATCGCCCTCCCCTCACTTCGCATTCTTTACCTAATGGATGAAATCAACAATCCACACTTAACAGTCAAAGCTATCGGCCACCAATGATACTGATCTTATGAATATACTGATTACAAAGACCTGGCCTTTGACTCATACATAATTCCAACTCAAGATCTCACTCCAGGCCAATTCCGCCTTTTAGAAGTTGATCATCGCATGGTAATCCCTGCCGAGTCCCCAATTCGTATATTAATTACAGCAGAAGATGTTCTCCACTCCTGAGCAGTCCCATCCTTAGGAATCAAAATAGATGCAGTTCCAGGTCGTCTAAACCAAGCTACATTTATTGCCTCCCGCCCAGGAATTTATTACGGACAATGCTCTGAAATCTGCGGCGCAAACCACAGCTTTATACCAATCGCTGTTGAAGCAGTACCACTAAAACACTTTGAAGACTGATCAACATCTATACTAGAAGAAGCCTCACTAAGAAGCTAACAAGGAGATAGCGTTAGCCTTTTAAGCTAAAGACCGGTGACTACCGCCCACCCCTAGTGACATGCCACAACTTAACCCCACCCCTTGACTTCTTATACTATTATTTTCATGATTAGTATTCCTTACAATAATCCCTACCAAAATTATGCAACACCATTTCACAGGAGATCCCGCACCACAAATTACTAAAAAATATACACCAACCCCTTGAACCTGACCATGACACTAAGCTTCTTTGACCAATTTTCCCTCACCACTTATCTAGGGATTCCATTAGTCGCCCTAGCACTAATCCTCCCCTGAATCCTAATCCCCATACCACAAAAACGATGTTTAAACAACCGCCTAATTACATTACAAGCATGATTTATCCGCCAATTTACACACCAACTATTTACACCAATTAATAAAGAAGGGCATAAATGAGCCCTTCTACTGGCCTCATTATTAATCTTCCTAATGTCACTAAATCTTCTAGGCATCCTACCATATACATTCACCCCAACAACACAACTCTCAATAAATATAGGATTCGCAGTCCCACTTTGACTTGCAGCAGTATTAATTGGCGTACGCAACCAATTAACACATACCCTAGCCCACTTCCTGCCAGTAGGCACCCCTGGCCCACTTATCCCAATTTTAATTGTAATCGAAACCATTAGCCTATTCATTCGCCCAATTGCCCTTGGTGTCCGACTCACAGCAAACCTAACAGCAGGTCACTTGCTAATTCAACTTATCAGCACTGCTGCATTTACAATAATATCAATTATACCTACCATCTCATTACTAACAATAATCCTATTACTACTACTTACAATTCTCGAGCTCGCAGTTGCAATTATCCAGGCATACGTCTTTGTCCTACTCCTAAGCCTGTATTTACAAGAATCCGTATAATGGCCCGCCAAGCACACGCATATCACATAGTAGACCCCAGCCCCTGACCCCTAACAGGAGCAACCGCTGCCTTATTATTAACATCCGGCCTAGCCATTTGATTCCACTATAACTCCACAATCCTTATAGCCTCAGGCCTTGCCCTCATACTTCTAACCATATATCAATGATGACGAGACATTGTACGAGAAGGAACATATCTCGGACATCACACACCGCCAGTCCAGAAAGGTCTCCGATTTGGAATAATTTTATTTATTACATCCGAAGTATTCTTCTTTCTTGGCTTTTTCTGAGCTTTCTTCCACTCTAGCCTGGCCCCAACCCCTGAGCTAGGGGGCTGCTGACCACCCACAGGAATTGCACCACTTGACCCATTTGAAGTCCCATTACTAAACACAGCCGTCCTATTAGCCTCCGGAGTCACAGTAACTTGAGCACACCATAGCCTTATAGAAGGTGCACGAAAAGAAGCCGTCCAATCATTAGCACTAACAATCCTACTAGGCTGCTATTTCACAGCCCTACAAGCAATAGAATACTATGAAGCACCCTTCACTATTGCCGATGGAGTTTATGGCTCCACTTTCTTCGTAGCAACAGGATTTCATGGCCTACATGTCATCGTCGGTACAACTTTCCTAACAGTCTGCTTACTACGACAAATTAAATACCACTTTACATCTCAACACCATTTCGGATTTGAAGCCGCTGCCTGATACTGACACTTCGTTGACGTAGTATGACTCTTCTTATACGTCTCAATTTACTGATGAGGATCATAATCTTTCTAGTATTAATGTCAGTACATGCGACTTCCAATCACACAGTCTTGGTTAAAACCCAAGGAAAGATAATGAATTTAATCACAACAACATTAATTATTGCAACAGCCCTATCTTGCATCTTAGCAACCATCGCCTTCTGAATTCCACAGATAACCCCTGATACAGAAAAACTATCACCATACGAATGCGGTTTCGACCCATTAGGATCTGCTCGACTACCATTTTCCCTCCGCTTCTTTTTAGTAGCTATTTTATTTCTTCTATTTGACCTAGAAATTGCACTCCTCCTCCCCCTTCCATGAGGAGATCAACTATCTTCTCCCACACTGACCCTTACCTGAGCTTCAGCAATTTTAACATTACTAACCTTAGGCCTCATTTACGAATGATTACAAGGTGGCCTTGAATGAGCAGAATAGGTAATTAGTCCAAAGCAAGACCTCTGATTTCGGCTCAGAAAATTGTGGTTCAACTCCACAGTCACCTTATGACCCCTATACATTTCACCTTTAGCTCAGCATTTATCTTAGGCTTAACGGGCTTGGCATTCCACCGAACCCACCTGCTATCTGCCCTCCTTTGTCTAGAAGGAATAATATTATCCCTCTTTATTGCAACAGCACTATGGTCCTTACAACTAGAATCAATAGCCTACTCAGCCGCTCCCATGCTACTCCTCGCCTTCTCAGCCTGCGAAGCAAGTGCAGGCTTAGCTTTACTAGTAGCTACAGCCCGAACCCACGGAAATGACCACCTCCAAAACCTAAACCTCCTACAATGTTAAAAATCCTAATCCCCACCATCATATTATTCCCAACAACATGGCTAGTCCCAAAACAATGACTCTGAACCACTACCACAGCCCAAAGTCTGACTGTAGCTGCACTAAGCCTAACATGATTTAAATGAAACTCAGAAGCAGGGTGAACCAGCCTAAACTTACACCTAGCAACAGACCAGTTGTCTACACCTCTCTTAGTCCTAACTTGCTGATTACTTCCCCTAATAATTATCGCCAGCCAAAACCACATTTCCACAGAACCTGTTAACCGACAACGAACTTATATCTCCCTATTAATTTCACTACAAGCTTTCTTAATTATAGCTTTCGGAGCAACAGAAATCATTATATTCTACATTATGTTTGAAGCTACCCTAATCCCAACCCTAATCATTATTACACGATGGGGTAACCAAACAGAACGACTAAACGCAGGAATTTATTTCCTATTTTATACACTAGCCGGTTCCTTACCACTTCTAGTTGCCCTCTTAATTACACAAAAAAACACAGGCACCCTATCCATACTAACCATATATTATACACAACCCCTAGGCCTTACAACATGAGCAGACAGCATCTGATGACTTGGCTGTCTTATAGCATTCCTTGTTAAAATACCTTTATATGGAGTTCACCTATGATTACCTAAAGCCCATGTAGAAGCCCCCATCGCAGGCTCAATAGTTCTTGCCGCAGTACTACTGAAGTTAGGAGGATATGGAATAATACGAATCGTGACAATACTAGACCCCTTAACAAAACAACTAGCCTACCCATTTATTATTCTTGCCCTATGGGGCATTATCATAACCGGGTCAATCTGTTTACGCCAAACAGACCTAAAATCATTAATTGCCTACTCATCTGTTAGTCACATAGGCCTGGTCGCAGGAGGCATTCTAATCCAAACTCCATGAGGCTTCACCGGAGCTATTATCCTAATAATCGCACATGGCCTAGTATCCTCTTCACTATTCTGCTTAGCTAATACAAACTACGAACGTACTCACAGCCGCACTCTACTACTAACCCGAGGTCTCCAAGCAATCCTCCCACTCATAACTACCTGATGATTCATCGCCAACCTAGCCAACCTTGCTCTACCACCACTACCTAATCTAATAGGAGAACTAACAATTATTACCTCAATATTCAACTGATCTTATCCAACTATTATCATTACAGGACTCGGTACCCTGATTACAGCAGGCTATTCACTTTATATATTCCTAATGACTCAGCGCGGTCCAACTACAACACACACAATTTCTCTAACTCCATCCTACACCCGAGAACATCTCCTCATAGCCTTCCACATTATTCCAGTTTTACTATTAATAGTAAAACCAGAACTATTATGAGGCTGATGTGCCTGTAAATATAGTTTTAATAAAAATGCTAGATTGTGATTCTAGAGATAGAAGTTAAAATCTTCTTACTTACCAAGCGAGGCAGGTTGCACTAAGGACTGCTAATCCCAAACCCCATGGTTCAAATCCGTGGCTCACTTAGCCCCTAAAGGATAACAGCCCATCCGTTGGTCTTAGGAACCAAAAACTCTTGGTGCAACTCCAAGTAGTGGCTATGCACACCTCATTAATCTTTAGCTCCACCCTAATACTAATCCTGACCACACTTACATTCCCAATTATTACATCAATATGAGCTGAACCCCTTAACAAAACCTGAGCAACAACCCATGTCAAAACATCCGTTAAAATAGCCTTCCTAACTAGCCTTATCCCCCTATTTATTTTTTTAGACCAAGGCTTAGAGGCCATCATTACAAACTGAAACTGAATAAATACCCTAACATTCAACTTCAACATTAGCTTTAAGTTCGACCACTACTCAATCATTTTTACCCCAGTAGCCCTCTATGTCACCTGGTCCATTCTAGAATTCGCCACCTGATATATACACTCCGACCCAAACATAAATCGATTCTTCAAATATCTTCTCCTCTTCCTAATCGCAATAATTACCCTAGTTACAGCAAATAACATATTTCAACTCTTTATTGGATGGGAAGGCGTGGGAATTATGTCATTCCTCCTAATTGGCTGATGATATGCTCGAGCCGATGCAAACACCGCAGCCCTCCAAGCCGTCATCTATAACCGGGTCGGCGACATCGGACTAATCTTAACAATAGTATGACTAGCCGTAAACCTCAACTCCTGAGAAATCAATCAAATCTTCACACTATCAAAAGACATAGACCTCACACTCCCTCTAATAGGCCTAATCCTTGCAGCAACAGGAAAATCAGCCCAATTTGGACTTCACCCATGACTACCATCTGCCATAGAAGGCCCTACGCCAGTCTCTGCCCTACTCCACTCAAGTACAATAGTAGTCGCAGGAATCTTCCTATTAATCCGCCTACACCCATTAATTGAAAACAACCAAATCGCCCTAACAACTTGCCTATGCTTAGGAGCCCTAACCACTTTCTTTACCGCCACTTGTGCTCTAACACAAAATGATATCAAAAAAATCGTGGCTTTTTCAACATCAAGTCAACTAGGCCTAATAATAGTCACCATCGGACTAAACCAACCACAACTTGCATTCATACATATCTGCACCCATGCTTTCTTCAAAGCCATACTATTTCTATGCTCCGGCTCAATTATCCACAGCCTTAACGACGAACAAGACATCCGAAAAATAGGTGGTCTCAACAACCTGCTCCCCCTAACATCTTCCTGCCTAATTATCGGAAGCCTCGCTTTAACTGGCACTCCCTTTTTAGCCGGCTTCTTCTCAAAAGACGCAATCATCGAAGCCCTAAACACATCCCACTTAAACGCCTGAGCCCTTACACTAACCCTGTTAGCCACATCATTCACAGCTGTATACAGCTTCCGAGTCGTATTTTTTGCCCTAATAGGACACCCACGATTCCTACCCCTCACCCCAATTAATGAAAATACTAAAACAGTAATCAATCCTATTAAACGCCTAGCCTGAGGAAGTATTATTGCCGGCCTTATTATTTCATCCAATCAAATTCCTATAAAAACACAAGTAATAACAATACACCCAACTCTCAAATTAACTGCACTACTAATCTCTATCACAGGCCTAATCACAGCAATAGCACTCGCAAACCTCACCACCACACAACACAAACTAAAACCGCACACAACAACACATAACTTCTCTAATATACTAGGCTATTACCCAATAACCATCCACCGACTAATCCCAAAACTTAACCTCATCCTGGGCCAAACAATAGCTACTCAACTAGTAGACCAAACATGATTTGAAAAAACAGGTCCAAAAGGAATTTCATCCATCCAACTAACACCCATCACAACCGTCAGCGATATACAACAGGGCATTATCAAAACCTATCTAACCATCTTCCTCCTAACCACCACACTAGCTGTAACAGCCCTGCTTCTAATCTAATGGCCCGCAATGCCCCACGACTCAAACCACGAGTCAACTCCAAAACAACAAACAATGTCAACAAAAGTACCCACCCACAAATAACTAACATAACCCCACCAGACGAATATATTAACGCCACCCCACTGAAATCTCCACGAAAAATAGAAAACTCCTTTAACTCATCAACAAAAAATCAAGACCCCATATATCAAGTGCCCGACACTGCTAAACCTAAAAACAACAAACCTAAAACATAAAACAAAACATAACCAAAAACAGACCAGTCTCCCCAAGATTCAGGGTACGGCTCAGCAGCCAATGCTGCCGAATAAGCAAATACAACAAGCATCCCCCCTAAATAAATTAAAAATAAAACAAAAGACAAAAACGAGCCACCACACCCAACCAAAATACCACAACCAACTGCAGCTGCCAATACCAACCCCAGAGCAGCGAAATATGGTGCAGGGTTAGAAGCCACAGCCACCAACCCTAGCAATAACCCAATTAAAAGTATGGAGAAAAGAATAGCCATTAATTTTGCCCGGACTTAACCAGGACCTGCGACTTGAAAAACCGCCGTTGCATTCAACTACAAAATCCAATAATGGCCAGCCTTCGAAAAACCCACCCAATCGCAAAAATTGTTAACGACGCATTAATTGACCTGCCCGCTCCAGTTAATATCTCAGCCTGATGAAACTTCGGCTCTTTATTAGGAATCTGCCTCATCGTCCAAATCCTCACCGGACTATTCCTAGCCATACACTACACATCAGACATTTCAACCGCCTTCTCATCAGTAACACACATTTGCCGAGATGTTAACTATGGTTGATTAATCCGAAACATCCACGCAAACGGCGCCTCCTTCTTCTTCATCTGCATTTATCTACACGTAGCCCGAGGTCTCTACTACGGCTCCTATCTCTACAAAGAAACATGAAACGTAGGAGTAATTCTACTATTACTAGTAATAATGACCGCCTTCGTAGGATACGTCCTACCTTGAGGACAAATATCATTCTGAGGGGCCACAGTTATTACAAATCTTTTATCCGCCATCCCCTACATCGGAGACGCCTTAGTACAATGAATCTGAGGAGGCTTCTCAGTAGACAACGCAACACTAACTCGATTCTTTGCATTCCACTTCCTATTCCCATTCCTAATCGCAGGCGCAACCATCATACACCTCCTTTTCCTACATGAAACAGGATCTAACAATCCAGTAGGACTAAACTCAGACACAGACAAAGTACCATTTCATCCATACTTTTCATATAAAGACTTATTCGGATTCATTATTATACTCTTAGCCCTTACAACACTAGCACTATTCTCACCCAACCTGCTAGGAGACCCAGAAAACTTCACACCCGCAAACCCACTAGTCACCCCTCCACACATTAAGCCCGAATGATATTTCCTATTTGCATACGCAATCCTACGATCTATTCCCAATAAGCTAGGAGGTGTTCTAGCTCTATTATTCTCAATCCTCGTACTAATACTAGTGCCAATCCTACACACATCCAAAATACGAACCATAACGTTCCGACCACTATCACAATTTTTATTCTGATCCTTAGTCGCAGATATAATTATCCTCACATGAATTGGAGGCATGCCAGTAGAAGACCCGTACATCATTATCGGACAAATTGCATCCGCAATCTACTTTGCACTATTCCTCATTCTCATCCCTGCCGCAGGTTACGTAGAAAACAAAATTCTACAAATAAACTGCCCTAGTAGCTTAACTGATAAAGCACCGGTCTTGTAATCCGAAGATTGAAGGTTAAACCCCATCCTAGTGCCTCCTCAGAGAAAGGAGATTTTAACTCCCACCCTCAACTCCCAAAGCTAAGATTCTAATTAAAACTATTCTCTGCCACACAAACGATTCTATATGTACATTTATAAATTATACTACATTGTAAATTACATATTATGTATTAAACCATAAATACGCATGTACCTGCCAACCTGCATATGTAATATATTATATATAATGTATTAGTACATGTTATGTATTATACTGCATATCTATATATTATGCGTATTATGCATAATATTACATATATACATGTATTAGTACATACTATGTATTATATTACATATATATATGTACTAGTACATACTATGCATTATATTACATACATATATATATGTATTAGTACATATTATGTATTATATTACATATATATATGTACTAGTACATATTATGCATTATATTACATTAATGTGCTTAATACATGCCATGAATGGAGCCAGACATAGATTTCAAATCAGCTACGAACCCATCAGACAAACGAAATTGTAGACTCAAATAACTTGTCCTCCAATGCTTCCTTGCGTTATCAACAC